AAATCTTCGCATGAACAGCTAACTATCTCAAATACTTCGCATCAATTGCTTACAACCACTCTGCATCATAACTACTATCTCTATCTAGAATTCACTACACCTACCCATCTCAGATAATCACATCCCGTACGGAAGGTCAGGACTTGGCATTACATTAACTCTAGCTACTATACTAATCATTAGCTCTGATTACTTATCATATCATCTATTATGATATCTAATGGTTACCACCGTTATAGTATACTATCATAGATCACTACTGATAATCAATAGCATTCACTCGTCATAACTAGTACCACTTTCTAGACTTAAGTATAGCTACACTACGCACAGAACCTCACCACGTATGGTAAGTAATGAATCGGTAGTATACTATCACTACCTATACTATTCATCTATACCACTTAGTAATGATAACATGAACTCTCATTAGATATCATGGATCCCTCCTATATACTATACTACTAGTCATGACCAGTAACCTTAACCGATCATAATACTATCGCATGTATCGAATATCATCAGACTACTGACATATCATCATAACCAACTTCATATACGATGACTAAACCTTAGACCTCCGACTTGAAAAGACGGCATACTTAAACCTATACTATCAACGTACTATTACGACAATCATAAAAAATGTTCCATCAGTTATCAGAGTGTATACAATATCTTATGATCACAAAAGTGCATATCCGCATGTAGTGCCATTCAATTAAACGAAAGTTCAACCGAAGTATCAATCAATCAACTAGGACAACATATTTCACTTACGACAACAACCATCTCACAAAGGAACGGATCGAAAAAATAGTGAGAGTTTATCACAATACGGAACTCATACACTATACTACCCGCTTCCGCGGACCTCTGACTTGGAAAGACAGAATACTTCACTTATACTAACAGCATTCTCCTTTTAATAAATCACCAAGTACAACAATACCACCAATAGTAATCCTAATACCAATACATTCAATGATAGGAAACATACCCCTAAAAAACCCAATCCCCTAATTCTCTTTTTGCATAATTCAAACAAATATACCTCACCCCGATAAAATGAAAATAACCATACCTCACTCAACCACAAGTACAAACTCAATACTCTACCTACCAAACTATCTCTCCCTAAGAAAAATCTTTTCCAGTTTTCACCGCCTACACCAAATTCACATACTAATAATACAACTCCCACCACCCATCCAAAGAACTGGAAAACAACAAAACCAAATCTGCATAAACCACTAAACTCAGATGACTCCATTAAAAATACTCCACCCCATAAATTAATCAATCTCCTTAATAAGCATACCAATGAAATAAATACATATCCACTAGAATATCCACAATTCAGCCCTCCAACCCTCTTTAACAACAAGAATGCTAAACGCACTGAGTATACATAAGATATCAATAACCCCACGAACATCAAACCGAAGCATATAACTCTGTATTTGTATAAAAACACTGATAAAAATCCTTGCTTACTTAATAATACACCGAATAAAGGTAACCCACAAAATGATAAAATTAAAACAGCCTGCGATACCACTCCGTACAAACCAAGATAACGAGAAGTGTACACTCCTTTACTATTCTGACTACCTCCCGATGTTCTCATCAAATCACCCACAGACATAAATAAAAAACACTTCGCCACCCCATGAGTCAACAACTGAACCAAAGCAAGCATTAAATCCCCAAAAACAAAAAATACCACACACCAAGCAACTTTATTACATGTAGATAAAGCAACAATCTTCTTTAAATCAGTAAAAACTACAGCACACAAACCTCTAATAATAACACTCACCATACCAAAAAAAAACAGCCCACCTAAAATTCTTACCTCACATAAATAATTATAACGATATACAAACCACACCCCAGCCGCAACTAAAGTAGAAGAATGAACCAAAGAACTCACCGGAGTCGGAGCCCGCATTGCCTCTAACACTCAAGAAATAAACGGATACGCCGCACTCTTTCTCAAAACAACCAACAAATAAACAACTAAAAATAATCAAGTTGAGTAACCCATTCAACCGCTCAACCACATTATTAATATAAACAAAGAAACATCACCGAAACGAGAGGCAAAAACAGTTATCAATGAAGCACGCAAACTCCTAGTATTAGAATAAAACATAATCAAAAAAAAACTAACCAATCCCAAATATTCCCATAACACCAAACTAAAAACTAACCAAGACGAAAAAATCAAAATACCCATCACCCCCAAAAACCACACAATTAAACCAAACACCAAATCACCATCCAATAAACCACTAAAATAATGATAACAATAAAACAAAGCCAACCTCCCACAACAAAAAACCATAAACAATCTAATAACCCTTGTCTCATCCACCAAAAAAGAAAAAAAAAATTCCTTCAAACCGTAACTTACCAACAAAAAACTACCCTGCCAACCTACTACAGACATACTACATATAACACCAAACCCCAAAAATGCAAATAAAACAAAAACAAACACCTTTGATAGAAGCTCACTACTTCTCAATTGTGGCCGAAACACAAATTCTCTTTAAGAGTTATCAAATAATATAAGGGAAAAATCCATATTTGATGCTTAAAACCAACCCATTTCATCTGGCACTTATACACAGCTACTAGCATATAAATTAAAGTAGGCATTGCAACATCAATGCAAGTCAAATAATTTCAAATTACTTGAGAAATTTCTTCGTACCCACCACAAGAGGGGTGTAATAAACCCTTAAACTGATCCTAAATCAACCCCATAAATTCTGGCACCCTTAAACCTATTTCAACTGAAAAACACCTAAAAATTTACAATTTTTTGTACTACTACTTATACTAAGTTGACACAACTAAATCACTAACGATAAAAAGCATCCTTTTGACCAGTAACTATACTTATGGCAACAAAACCTATCATCAACACCAAACAAAACAAACAATAAGAAAACCCTTCAAAATAAGAACACAAGTAATGACTTCTCTCAACAAACCCCCTCAAAGAACCTATATTAAACCACAATATACCAGCTATTACCACAAAAAATATTAAAAATACTAACAACCTACCACCCACTAGTGGTGATGGGTTTGGGCTATGCACAGATACAAAAATAAACAACACATAAACACCACCAACATACACCAAACAAAACAAAGCTAAGTATCAAGAAAACCCCACAAGACTATAAAGGTACCCAGAAACACCCAAAGCACTTCTCATTAAAAGCACACAATAGGTTACCGGATGAGAAACAAAACTAAAAAACAAAAGACTAGAAAAATACAAACTTAAAAAAACTATACCCAACATTAAGCTCTACGCTTTAACTACCTCCATCACAATAGGCATATAAGCATGACCTGCTCCACACAGCTCACTACAATAACCCACAAATACACCTAACCGATCAGAACAAAAAAAAACCTGATTAATACGACCTGGTATACCATCCACCTTTAAATTAAACTCAGGTAAAGCAAAGGAATGAATTACATCTGCAGATGTAACCAACAAATGATAAGGTACTTTAACATTCAAACGTAAAGGCTTATCAACCCCTTTCACAAAATCTCTCATAAAAGAATCATAACTCCCGGCCTCATCAGGCAACTCATAACTCCAATACCACTGACGCCCCACTATCTTAACAACCTTAGCTGACTCAATAACAGACTCTTTCGAAAGATATTGCAAATTCAAAAAACACAACCCCCCCACTATCAAAGTGGGTATAACTGTCCAAACTAACTCCACAATACGATTTTCATGGTCTAACGCAACCACACCTCCTAAACTGATCTGATATATTAAAACCATAAAAACCCACATCGGTATAAAAGTACAAACAAAAAAGATATAACGCAATAGCTCTAAATACAATAATTTAAAAATCATTAACTCATAAAATAAACTTTGAATTAACTAGCATCCGGTTCCCCCAATGCTACCATGTTACGACTTATCATAGCTTTATGCCATGAGCAGGGGGGCGGTATGTACCCTAACTAAATCCTCTTCGAAATAACATTCTAATTTCTTTCTACTTCCGAGTCCTAAATTATATCAACTATCATTACAGAAAAATCCTTTTAACACTGTAGTGCATTACAAACTTTATTATAAGCAGCACATCGACCTGGATTAAATTAATTAATATACACCTAGTGACACTAATCATAAATTTTTAAACCGGATATACACTAACTAATAAATAAAGTAAACTATTAAGCGGATTATCTCTTAATGAACACACTCCCCCGGACGAATCTCGTTAGCTGCCAAATTCTTTTAGTTTCAACTAAAGTAACAAAATCCAAGATTTTATACAAGGGTCTCTAATCCTTTTCTATCAATAACCTTTCAACCATTCAATAAATAATTTATAAAAAGAAAAAATTCCACCTAATTCTTCGAATTATTAATGAATTATTTTGCCTAAAAAAAAGAAAATAAGCTAAACAGAATAACCGCGGATGCTGGCACTGAGTATTCTCCACTCATAAAAAGTACCCTAATCTGAGTTACCTCAAACAATAAGATCTAGTTACTAAACAACAAACTTTACAGATTCAGACACTAAAACATAAAAATACTTTATGTAACAATACTTTTTACTCTTTCCTTACCAGAATTAAATAATTCTAAACAAAGATGTGGGTATTATAAAACTACCACATAGATCTTTGCAAAATCTACCACAAAACTAATTGCTACACACCCAACCTAAATTATAAATAATCCTTTCGTACTAATTTATAACCAATGTAGATAAGAACCGACCTGGCTTACACCGGTCTTAACTCAACTCATGAAGAGAACTAAGGTCGAACAGACCTTCTATACTAACTCCTGCGCCAGCATAGTTACTCTAAATCAACATCGAGATGGCAACTAAATAAATCGATTTGGTCTCTCTTTATTTCTTACCTAGTTATCCCCGAGGTAACTTAATCCTATTTCCCTATAATAAAGGATCACAAAATATATAAAAAATATACTTCTGCCCCAGACAAATGACCATAATCATAAAGCTCTCGGGGTCTTTCCGTCTAACAAAAAACTTCTGGAATCTGCACCAGAACTCCAATTTCAAGTTTATTCCTCATTTACTTTAAAATAATTCTCTGGTTAAACCATTCAAACAATCCCCCAATTAAAAGGCAATTAATTATGCTACCTTAGCACAGTCAGTATACTGCGGCCATTAATAATCAAACATAGAGCAGGCCTTACTATTTAAATTTATCAAATAGCAATGTTTTTAATAAACAGACCGAAAATTAGCGAGAAAAAAAAGGAATATTTAATTTACTTATTCTATCATACTTATAACATTAAAAATTAACAACAAAAAGAGTTAAAACAAAATCCACCCACAATCATCTATTTATATTAACACACTACTTAATTTAAGGTATCTTTAACCTCAAACTACAAAAATAAAAAATGGGATTCTTACCTGCTTTATCATCTCATAACAATAAAGCTCACTCAAAATTATCTCTTTTTAATCAGATATTAGATTATACGAATTATTTTTCACATCTTTAATCAGTTTTAAGAAAGATTTCCCATCCACTCTTATATTCTAAACAAACCCAAAAAAGATCATAAACCTTCGGAACAACAACATCCTTGTCTTATATCAATAGATCATGATGCAAAAGGTACCAAACCTAGTCAATAACTAAATCACAAATCATCTCAAAATGATGAAAGAAACTTTCAACAAGTATCTCTGTTTTACAAAAACAGTATTTTTCCTAAACTACCCTTTCAATAAACTAATCTGTAATCCATCGAGATGGCCCACTAATATATGTAGTATGTTGAGGTATAGGCAAATTAACCACATTAAACACTAAATTACTTCTACCTCAAGCAAAAAACACTAAATTCTTTGTAGCTAAAGACTCCCAAAGCACAAATACTAAGAAGAAACCTCTAACCACAGAAATTAAAGCTCCTAAAGACATTATGTTATTAATCCAAGCAAATGAAGGATCATAAACACACACACGACGTGGTAAACCACACATACCTAAATAATGCATAGGGAAAAAACATAAATTGAAACCAAGCATAGAACATAGCCAATGACCTTGCAATAAATACTTATTTAAACTTAAGCCTGTAACAACTGGCCATCACCAAATAACAGATATAACAACACTTCTATAAGACCCTAAAGAAAGAACATAATGGAAGTGAGCAACCACAAACCAAGTATCATGAACTATAGTATCCAATACAGAAGCAGATAAAACAATACCTGTTACACCACCCATAGTAAACAAAATTATAAAACCAACAATCCATCAAAGAATTGGATCTTTCACACGTACGCTTCTCCCACTTAACATATACAATCAAGAAAAAATCTTAATCCCAGTGGGAATACCTATAATCATAGAAACAGAACTAAAAAACACAGCTGTCTTTATATCCAACCCAGTCATAAACATATGATGAGCCCACACCACACTTCCTAAACAAACAATAGAAGCCATAGCAAATACTAAACCAAAATAACCAAATAACGAATCGTTATTACTTAAACTAAGACAAATATGTCTCACAATACCGAAGGCAGGTAAAATTAAAACGTAAACCTCAGGATGACCAAAAAACCAAAAAAGATGTTGAAATAAGACAGGATCACCACCACCTAACGGATCAAAAAAAGTAGATCCGAAATTACGATCAAACAACAACATTGTTATAGCTGCAGCCAACACAGGCAAAGAAACTATTAAAAGTATAGATGTAAACAAGTAACCTCAAATAATTATAGATTGTCGAGATGCTGTCCAATCTTTTACACTCCTGTAAATAGTACATATGAAATTCAAAGAACTAAAAATACTAGAAATACCAGCTAAATGTAAACTAAACATCAAAAAATCAACCCCGTGTCCAGTAGAATAATCCCCTCCAGATAATGGCGGATAAAAAGTCCAACCTACACCAGCTCCCAAAAACATCCTTATACTTAAACAAATAGATGCAGGTAAAACTAACCAAGCACTTAAAGCATTTAAACGTGGTAAATTCAAATCAGCTATTCCTAAAAGAATAGGCAATAAATAATTACCAAAACCCCCTATAAGAATAGGCATTAAAAAGAAAAAAAGCATTGTTACACCATGTATAGTAACAACATAATTATAAACCTCAGGAGCTACTATATTATAATAAGGCTCCACAAAGTTTAAACGAATCAACATTCTAAGAGAAAGACCTAAAAATCCTGCTCACACACCCAACACTAAATAAATAAAACCAACACGCTTATGATCCATTGTAAATAACCAAACTAAACTCTTTTTCACTATCAGCAATTAACTTATTAAGTTCCTGTTTGTTTTGAAAACAAATAGTCAAATGTAACTTAAATTAATACACATAAGAAAGTTGGATTAAATATAACCTCTCATCGTTAGCAGCAGTAAACCAATAACCTTCTAACACTAATAACTTCAAGTAACATAACCCTTATTAATTTCAACACCAAACCCTACACACAATAACACCAAAAAAAGAACATAATATTTCAAATTTTTATACAAAACCCCTTGTAAAGGCAAATTCAACAATAAAGAAATTTCCAAATCAAATACAACAAAAAAAACCAACAATATAAAATAAGTATACCTAAAATATTTTTCAACTACACGCTGAGACAAAAAACCGCACTCATAAGAACTTATCCAAGAACGAGAACCCCTAGTAAAAAACCAATCCATATTCCAAACAAATAAATGAAAAACAAGTATCAAGAAAAAAACCAAAAAAAAAATGACTAAACTACTCAACACAATAAACATCAACCTGATGAGTAAATAACATATACAACGTAGGAGTAAGAATCCTAAACTTTTCATTAAGCTACCACCAGCTTCCCCATTACTGACGAAAGTATAAACTTTACCATTACTATATCACAGTAACCTGCTCAGCAGCCCTATCAGCTCAACTTACTTAAACACTAAGATCTCAAATCCCCAAAATTTGCATTTTATACTTAAACTATAAAATTGAAATAAAAAACACACCTCATACCCACGATCAAGGACAATACATCATCTTAAAGTTAACAGCTTTACAATTTTAAAACTTAATCTACTTGAACCTATCAACCCTAAATAACAAAAAAAATAAAAAATATAAATAACAGTATTGCTCACTTCCACATAAAACCCACAAAATAATCATATCGCAAACGAGGTAGTGTAGCCCGAGCCCAAATAAAAAACACAGCATGAGCTATAGTTAAATATATAACGAAAACACCTCCTACAAAAAGAACAGAAGTCAACCAAGAAAATATATACATAATTAAATATTCACAAGCAAATAAACAAGTAAAAGGAACACCACAATACTCGGTACTTAAACCACTCACAAGCTCTCTCTCAGCCTCAGAATAATCTAAAGGAGTACGATTACACTCACATAAAATACCTAACAACCATAAAAAATAACACACTGGCATAACCAACAACAACAATCACTCATTACTCAATAAACCAACCACATCATAATTACCTACCACCAAAGCAGCTACAATTAATACACACATAAAACACGCCTCAAAAGTCACAGACCCAAATGCTGAACGCACACACCTCATCAAACTATACTTATTATAACAACCTCAACCTAAACTCAACATACTATAACCTGTCATACTAGTAACTATCAAAAACCACAACATCAAATTCACACAACACATACCTCTAAAACTCAAAGCATAAATAACACAATATACTACACTCAAAAAAACTAACAACAATACACCTACCCAGGACAACCAACTACGAGCCTCAAAAAAAGGTACCTTAAACTTAATAACCAACTTCATCAAATCTGCAAATCTCTGTAATAAACCTATAATACCCACCTTATTAGGACCCTTACGTATCTGCATGTAACCTAGAATCTTACGCTCCCCTAATACAAAAAAAGCCACAAACAACATTATAAAAATAAAAGCAAATAAACCATTCAAAAACATATATAATCCTCTCATATAATCCTTTAACTAACAATAACACCCCATTTCGATAGACTTACCACCACCAACACGACAAATTGGCATTCTATGAATTAAACTAGAAATGAATGACCCTTGCATACGCAAAACTAACAACAGGACAAATCCACCTAGTATTTGCAGAATACTAATTCTATCCAATTTAAACTATGTTATTAAAAACAAAATGACAATAAGAACATAATCTATCTCTTACGTGTAAAATAAGTATTTTAAATTAAACTATCTTGCCCAAAAACCTTATACCAACCTAAACAAACCAGCCAAACTCTTAGGAATCTCTTGACCTATAACCAACTTCACCAAATAAAACTGCTCCGATATATTATATAAAACCCAAGCAAAAAATACAAAAAAACCACAAGAAAAAATACACCTACCCATAAGCAACTTATAAAAAACAGAAAAAGAACCGGGGAAAGATACCAAAAGAACACAAAACAGAAAACATAACCCCACACGATCCATAATCATAGAAGAACCACTATAATAAAAAAAAACTACTACTAATGTGGCTCAAAAAATATAAATTAAAAATAAAGAAAGAAGATAATCCAAACCCAAAACAATAGCCATAGCCACCAAAGAAGCACTAGACACTAACATCATATGACACCAACAATAATATCAATTAAACCTAACCAACCAAAACAAAATACCACACAAAATAAAAGTCAAACTAGATAAATAATTCACCAAATCAACATATCCTCTACTCAAAAAAAAGGAAAAGAAAAAAAAAGGAGTCTTTAAGGCCGTAGAAAATGATCACACCACTAGCCAGTTTGATTGTGTGATAATCTTATAAATCCAACCATAAAAAGGAAACAAACCAAACTTAATCAATAAACCTAATATTAAAAAAATTACAACCTCACCAGATAGTATCCCACACACTATTAATGAAGAAGATATTCTAGAAACCACCAAATAACTAAATAAGCTTCTCAATCTACTTAACCTACCATATAAAAAAAATAAAGGCACTAAACATAAAGTACCCAACTCTAAAAATAAACAAAAAAATGACAAGTTTCTACTAAAAAATAACAGTACAGAAAAAATGACTATCCCTGATGTAGCTAAAAATGAAATCAAATAACCTCGCATATTAAAGCATAAAATTAATGATTCTCCGAAAATGACAGAATCCTACACACAATAAAACTGTGAACTAACGCAACTAAGACTTCATACAACAACAAATTAAACAAAAATACTATAATTAACCAAGAACTTAAAACATATAAGCCTAAAACATAACCCTCCATAGAACCTATAGTATATATAACAGAAGGACGCAACATCAAAACCATAGGCCGAACAATATAACTCAAAGTTTCAGCCAAACAAACAAATGGTGCAATTGAAATAGGCGTTCCATCAGGCACCAAAGTAGAAAAAAACCTCGAAACGCCGCCATCCACAACCCGACACAAAAACAAAGAAAGAAATATTGGAAATATTATAAAAAACAAATACACCCTAAAACCTAAAACACCAAAAATATATGGAACACGAAGTCTCAAAAAACAAAAAAGCATTACCATCAAAACAAAACGATAAAAAAAATCCAATCAACCCCCCTCTACAATTCTAAAAACCAAACTCTTTACTACCCTCAAACGTGACATAAACATAATAAAGAAAGGATAAACAATTATATTTTTTGAACATGAACCAAACAGGTTTAAATTAACTTACCTTTCCAATCAATACCTTTTCTTCTTTCACATTAACTATATCTTTAGCTCTTCAAACTAACACTTTAAAACTTAAGCTAGAAAGAAATATGTAATCAAAAACAAATTTCCTTTATGACCAAAACATAAAATGCTAAAACACCAGACTACAAACGACATATCTAAATTATAATAAACCATATAAAACTTCAAACCACCAAAAATAACAATGATCTAACAAAACTCCATACTTTAGATAAACCTAAACTAATACTGTAATGACGTGTTAATAATCTTCCTATAAAAAACAATGGCACCAAACCACTACAAAACAAATACAGAAAAAACACACACATAAAATACAAACTAGTTGAACCACTTTCCGACAAAATATAAACCTCAGAAAAAAACTGCAATGTTGGTGGTAATGAAGCCACCGTACAAAGACAACCAGCAGCCAAACAACGAAAAAGTAATCTACTTGATAAAAAATACTTTAAAATACTTCAATTACGAGACCCAGAAATATCATAAGCTAACCACAATAACATAAAAGTTACACCAGCAGATAACCCGTGACCAAGAGAAAAAATAAAAGCCAATCTTGAACCCTCAAATCTAACCATACACAAACAAACAGACACAATAATTATATGAGAAAGTCTCAAAAATGCTAACCAACGCTTGCCATCCAACTCCCGACTAGCTCTAAAAAAAAACAGAACAGAAAGAAGCATAGAAATAATAATATACACCTCCGAAAAAAGATATCTAGGTAAAATAAATGAACAAAACCGACACACACCTAACACACCTAACTTCATTATGTAACCTCTAAGACAAATAGAAACAGACCTTCTAGCCTCTGCATGAACTATAGGTAATCAAACATGAAAGGGGGGTAAAGGTATCTTAGTCACAAACATAACACCTAAAACAACTAAAACCCCTATATTATTATAAACCTCTAAAGCATTAAATCAAAAACGCATATTATAACTACCTCAACTAAAAGATAAATAAAACAAACACAACAACATCGGTAAACTAGTCAATACTACATAACCTAATAAATATCACGAAGCTATATAACGCTCCGAATAAGGAGACTCCACCACCAACAATAATAAAAGAAATAATATAGACATCTCATAAAAAACCCAAAACAGTAAGGCATGAGTACAACAATAACGTAGTAAAGAACACACAACACTAAGACATATAACAACCTTCGATAAAAAACTAACACTATTAAAAACAAATAATAAAGAAATTGATAAAAAACCAGATAATAAACATAAATAAAATCTAACAGAATCAAAATAAAAGAAACTACTAAACGTACCATAGAGCCCTACAACATATGAAACACCTCTGCTAAAACCAACACCAAACCATAATAACATACAAAACCTAAAAAAAACAAACCCTACACACCCACTATATGAATCAAACTTCTGTAATCCCATCTATACACCCACTGTATCAATCAAACTTCTGGAATCACATAAACGAGTTAAAACAACTAATCCTAGAGTCACTTCAATAGTAAAAATTACCATCAAAGCAATAAAAAATATCCGGGTTTCATCCCAATTAGATAATAAACATATAAACAAAAGCAACACATTAAAGTTTTCAACAACTATCAAACAATTAAGTAAACGAGATAAAGATAAAACAAAACTTAATAAAATAATAACTCCATATAAAAACAATAAAATAAACTCCATGTTACCACCAAGGTAACTCTTGTAATCCTACATAGAATAAGGCTCTACCCATAAACCCTTAAACATACACAACAATATAACCATTAAAAACCTAGAAACCTTACTAACCAAAACATACGGAAACTCTGGATGGCAAGCACCTAAATAACTCAATAACAAAAATACAGCTACAATACTTCAAAAAACATACTGTCGAATAACTCTATAACTACAAGACACATTACTAGACGGCAATCATAAGACAAATAAAATTATAATAACCAAAACTAAACCCCCAATCTTAGAATCTATTGAACGAAGCATAGCATAAAAAGCTAAAAAATACCACTCAGGCTTTATACTAACAGGAGTAACTAAAGGATCCGCTTCTATATAACTTTCCACATCTAATACTAAATCAGGTAAGTATAACATAAAAAAACAAACCATCCTTAACAAACTAAATAAAACAAGACCATCCTTAACAGTAAAAAACCTATGAAATAAAACAACATCCCTATAACCACCTCTCACATATAAAGGATTATTAGATCCAGAGCTATGCAAATAAAACAAGTGAACCACACTTAAACCAATAATAACAAAAGCCAAACACACATGAGCAGAAAAAACCCGCACTAAAGTGACATTAGTCACAGAAAAACCACCAACAATAAAAGTATACAAACCACTACCTATAAAAGGCACCCTATTAACTATAGAAGTTAAAACAGTAGCAGCTCAATAAGACATTTGATGCCAAGGCAAAATATAACCTAAAAAGGCTTCAACCATCATCAAAATATAAAGCACAAAACCGACATTCCAAACACCCAGCTTAGTATACCTAGAATAATATAAAGAACGTCCCATATGAACAAATAATAAAACAAATATAAAACTCACACCCCAAATATGCATATAACGAACTAACCAAACAAACAAACCCTCATTAGTAAAATCTACAACACACCCAAACCTCAATTTAGAATCAGCCACATACAAAAAAGAAAGAATTATACCAGAAACAGTTTGAAAAACTAAAAATGCCCTGATCATAAAACCACCACATCAAAAATAACTTAAAGAAAATTTTGTAGGCAAATCCACAACATTACTTCGAACTAATGACACCATTTTTTCCTTTATAAAAAATAAATCTTTAGCTCCACAAACTAACAGTTTAAACTTAACCTATAAAAGAAACTTAAGACAAGTACACAACAATATATACTAACAACCAAATATAAACCACAAAATGCCAATACCACACAATCATATTTTTATAATAGTCATTTAGCTTCAAATCTCCAAACGGGTTGATTAGCCCTAAGCCTCCCATGATGCCGTTAACATGCAAAAAATGCAATCCATCCGTACAAAAACAAGCTCCGAAATACACGCTAGAAATTAAACAATAACGACATTCGTACATACTATACAACAGTAGAACAACGAAACCACCCCCACCACACATAGTAAAAATCAAATGCATATAACCTCCCGATAACAACATAGAATGGTGAACAGCCGTCACAGTATTAGAAGACCCAATCAAAAGAAAAATACCAACAATAGGTAGCAACAAAAAATGGCTCAAATTTCCAGACACAAACCTCTCACTCCATAAACATGTAACAAAGCCAGAAAAAAAGGCCAATACTTCGTACCAAATAAACAGCAAGAAACCATCTACATAATGAATCTCAACATATAATAACTCCTTTAAAATAAACAAAACAACTATTCCTACCACACCAAGTAACAATACTACAACAGAACCGCCTCAAAAAAACAGATTTCTGAACATTAATAAAACAACCCATTCCCCCAATACATCCAAACCCGACAT